GGCAAATCAAAATTGGAACTAGCTCAATTTGCAGAATTAGAAGCCTTTGCACAATTTGCTTCTGATCTAGATAAAGCTACTCAGAATCAATTGGCAAGAGGTCAACGATTACGTGAGTTGCTCAAACAATCCCAATCAGACCCTCTCGCGGTGGAAGACCAGATAGCTACTATTTACACCGGAACAAATGGATATCTTGATGCGTTAGAAATCGGACAGGTAAAGAAATTTCTTGTTGGGTTACGTACCTACTTAACAAAGAATAAACCTAAATTCCAAGAAATTCTATCTTCTACCAAGATATTCACCGAAGAAGCTGAAACCCTTTTGAGAGAAGCTATTCAGGAACAGATCGAACTCTTTCTACTTCAGGAACAAACATAAAGGTAAATGAAATGGATCTTTTTTATTCTTAATTAATAGGAATCCTCGATAAATAGCTCTGATTCGAATCATTTAAAAAAAGGGCCTTTAGAATTCTAATTTATCCTTTCTAATTCTAAAAGAAAATCAAAAGAAAGTTCTTCTTTTTTTTTATTCTCTATCTAGAATAGATAGATAGAAAATAATTGCGTCCAATAGGATTTGAACCTATACCAAAGGTTTAGAAGACCTCTGTCCTATCCATTAGACAATGGACGCCCTTCATTCCTATTTTCGCATCTTTTCATAACTAGAAAAACTGATTAGACGGATTTAGGGAATACAATAAAAAAGGATGCATATCAAGAAGTATAATGCATCTGTATATCATAATCATATGAAGTTAAAAAATGATTCTATAGCGGGTAGCGGGAATCGAACCCGCATCGTTAGCTTGGAAGGCTAGGGGTTATAGTCGATGTTGGTTGATCATTTTTAACATCTCTAATTCAAAACCGAACATGAGATTTTGATTTCATTCGGCTCCTTTATGGAAGATTTATGTATTCACACCATAGAAAAAATGAGATCCATAACATCTATGTCAGCTTTTTTTACAAATGCATCTAAAGCTACTTGCTTTTTAGATGATCCCTCTAGAAGAGGTGGATTCTATCAAATCTTTTTAGTCTCTAGTCTAGTTACTTCGTTCCCTATTTCTTTTCTACTCGTGAGATCCTAAGGAAAATACTTTTGTTTCTACCGAGCTGAAACAAGAAGCCGAGGGTTCTAGTAAACCAAAACCATCATTTTCTAGCTATTTGGCTTCAATCTTCCCCTTTTTAAGCGCAAAAATTGAAGATTTAGTTACGATTGAAAGTTTTGTACTATCATCCATAGATCCTTTATTCATACTCATTCGATTGGAATAATTGAACCAATCAAAATAATTATGTTTCTCGACTCCATAATCCAAGATTTTTATTAAAATTCTGATTAACTTTTGGATAGAAATCGTGAGAATGTATTTTCTTTCCTCAAATGTCCTATTGAGGGGGAAAGGATTAAATCTTTTTAAGAAATAAAGTTTTTGATCGGAAGATGAAAGAAAAAAATGGAAAGACCCCTTAACTATTTAAGTTGTTAATAGAACGAATCACACTTTTACCACTAAACTATACCCGCTGTTACATATTCATTATTGGATATGAATGGACCTTTTGTCCAACAAAGTAATCAGACGTAGTTAAGATAGCATCAGAATAATGAAAACTCCAGTATTAACACGTATTTCTTTTTTTTTTGAAACTTCCCTTCACTTTCACCACTTTTAAAAATATGTGTTTTCTATTTGATAAGTGATAAGATCTATTTCTTTTCTTTCTTAATACTTCCTTCTTATTAAGTGAATTATTAAGATGAATATAATACTGAACTTCAACTTTTATTTAGAATGAAATTTGTTTCTCATTAATGAATTTCCCAATTTTCTAATTCTTATTTAGAAAATCAAGACGAAAAATCAGAGTACTATATTACTAGAAAAGAAAACTCTTACTAACTCTTACTAAAAAGACTAAATATTCTAAATTCTATTTTAGACTCATTTAGATTCTAATATACTATACAGACTCTATTAATATAGTATAAATATAGTATAATAAGTAGATTAATGTATAAAGTACTCTAATCTATAAAGAATAGATATAGAAAAAGAATAGATATAGAATCTATACTATTTCATCTTATATTGTATTGGATTGAGTATTGGATTGAAATATTTCAATAGAGAATATATCATATTAATCTAGATATAGATTATTTATGAAAGAAGTTCTAAGATAATCTATCTATTAGAATCTTAGAATAATTCTAATAATTAGGGATGGTAATGAAAATTATTCTTTTTGTTTCAATAACAAATTTTGTTCGTTGGAACAAAAGAAGTACTGGCCCCGGCCAGTACTTATACTTAACCAGGCCGGGGAAATGAACCTTTTATACAAACTTTTATACAAAATAAAAGAAGTAAGGTATTCTTTTTATTGAAGAAATATGTTTTGAATCATTGAAGTAAAATCACATGATAAATCTTCCATTTGGAATGGGGAGAGATGGCTGAGTGGACTAAAGCGTCGGATTGCTAATCCGTTGTACGAATTATTCGTACCGAGGGTTCGAATCCCTCTCTCTCCGACCCCCTGATAACTTGCTATTTGAGAAGTAGAATAAATTTCGATTATCTTCTTTTATGAATCTTTTATCTTTGATCTAGCGTCTATTTCATTTATTTATACATTTACCTATGAAAAAAGAAAGTAAAAACCAATCTCATATCTTTTTTTATTCTTCACGCCCAGGATTACGCCCCGGATCATTAGATAAGAATCCAAAGATGAAGAGAGAAACAAAGAATATTACTACTGTGTAAACGAATAGTTTAAGAGTAAGCATTACAAATCTCCAAGATAAGATCATCTTTTTTAAGGAAATAGATCACCTATTTTACGACACACACTATACACTATTTTGATATACACTATTTTGATATGACGCTCTAAAGATGAAAAAAAGAAAGTTTTTTTTGAAATCTCTTTCTAATGTAATAAGATTCTTTTTTTTTATCAAAAGAATTATGGATTGAATAGAGATTTCATTTTTATCGAAAACTTACAGCAGCTTGCCAAACAAAGGCTAATAGAAAAAAGAGTAAAGGGATAACTGGCATAACGTCTACAATTGGATTGAAAAAGGCATAAGCCTCGGGCAATTTGGCGAATAAAAAACTACTCGAATAAAGGGTAGAATTAATACAAATACAGATTAAACTCAAGATATTAAACATAACAAATATTCTTTTATTGTTCTGAAAAATTCAAATGAGATTGAAATGATAAGAAATTCTCAGATTGGATTGAGTTGTTTTTCTGAGGGAAAAAAAAAATAAAAAGGCAGATAAAAGAAAGAAATTCTTCTTTTATTTGACTTATCCTTTTCTTTGACTTCTCCCCAATCAAGAATCCTTCCTTACATTCTCCAATCAAATAAGAATACAAGGAATTCTATTTTTATACAATATCTTAATTGAATTCTAAAGAATGATCAATTAATCTTTTTGATTCTATATCTATTGTATTGAATCTAAGCGACAACATGCCCTATATTTATTTTGGTTGGTTATTGACGAATAACCAATATTTAGCTTAGTTTTTCTTAGACCAAATCAAAATGGGGCGTGGCCAAGCGGTAAGGCAACGGGTTTTGGTCCCGTTACTCGGAGGTTCGAATCCTTCCGTCCCAGATCGTTTGCATTAGATGCATTAGAAACGAAAGATTCTTCTCTATTGAGATTCTCATTCAAAAATTTTCTGTTTCAGTTTGGATACAATGTTATCCAATCTGAATTATAAAAATGATTCTGAGAATAATATCTTTTCTTTTTTGAAAAGAAAAAGAGGGATCTTTTATGATGGACAATTCCGAAAGATCTGTTGAAGATGTAAATAAGTTTGCTTCAAACTGATTTTTTCATGTGATATTATTCATATGATAAAATATGGGATAATTTGAAGTGAAATCTTTTCCGGATAAACATTTCTTTTTCAGTTTAGAATATTAATAATAATATTATGTATCGGTTCAACCAATGACTATTCATTATTCCATATTGAATCAATTGCATACGGTTCCAAATTAAAATAAAATGAGAGGGATGTTATGGTAAAACTTCGTTTGAAACGATGTGGTAGAAAGCAACGTGCGACTTGAAGGACATGTTGGCTGTGGATTCTGACATCCACCATTTTCTATACAAATGAAGATGCTCTTGTCTCGACATAGTTTGTTTTGCTAGGAATCTAATTGAATTTTTCTTGGGTTGCTAAATAAAGATACTAATGGTATCTAAAGGTATAGCATATGATGGAGCTCGAGCAAAAATGATTGATTCATTTATTCATTTATCGGGGGAATAATCTAGGGTTAGTGACAATCAATATCAATAAGTTAGACCAACTTTGTAAATAGATATATCTATATAAATTAGATCAATTCTATAGAAAATAAATTTCTATATCAATTATATAAATGGATAGATTTAGGTTCAAATTCTTAAAATGAAAAAGAATCTAATTTGTGGAAATTTGAAAACTGTTGCAATCAAGAGTGTATCACAAAGGAAGAAAGATTTCGTATGATTTTTCCCTTTTCCATAGAAAGAACAAAAAACAAAAGGTATGTTGCTGCCTTTTTGAAAAGGAGTAAGGATCACCGAAGTAATGTCTAAACCTAATGATTTCACAAAGTGCAAAGCAAAGACAACAAATTCCGGAACAAGGAAACACTATTTTAACTTGTCTCAACAATTGGATCAGAATGAGTAAAAAAAAAAATAGATACGCAAAGGAGACAAAAAAATAGGTTAGAGACATCTCAATAAATTCTAAGGATTTTCTTTTGAACTCTTTCAAAACTACCCAACTTGAGTTAGGAGTACGAATGAAATCTATTTTTCTGTAAATAAAGAAAAAAAGGCTCAGATTACAGTATAATTCTTTATGGATCCATTTCTCTTTCTATCTATATTCTAGAAATTCGAATCATTTTTTTCTTGAGCCGTATGAGGATAAAACCTCCTATACGTTTCTAGGGGGGCATTTCTTATCTAGATCTATCCCAATGAGCCATCTATCAAATCGTTGCAATTGATGTTCGATCCCGAAGAGAAGGAAGAGATCTTCAAAAAGTGGGTTTTTATGATCCGATAAAGAAACAAACTTATTCCAATGTTCCTGCTATTTTAGATTTCCTTCAAAAAGGTGCTCAACCCACAGGAATTGTTTATTCTATTTTAAGGAAGGCAGAATTCTTTAGAGAATTTCAAGTTTCTTTGGATTTTTATAAATAAATAAAAAAAAAAATCATTACTAAAAAAAGGATAGGGTAACTATTACCTATCTTTTTGTACTTTTTTCTTCAAAGTTTATTATTTTCTTGTTCTATTAATACTGATTTTATTATTATTTTTCTTATTTTGGAACCCCCCAACAAGGGGGGTAATCTTTCTTATATTTGTATTGTACCTTTCTTTCTTTTTTTTATCTTTGATTAAAGGAAACCGCTATTTTTTCTATCTATATTTTCTCTAGAATTTATTGAGATTTTTTTCTTCTAAAAGAGTCCATTCATATTGACAATGACGTCTCAAACAAATATAATTCGATCGTATATAAATAGATCTTTATATCCCCATTTCCTCCCCTATTGGATCTTTGCTTTAGTAAAATAGATGAGTTTGCTATATATTTTTTATTTCGATCATGTCTACACTTCATATTGATCTGGGTTGCTAACTCAACGGTAGAGTACTCGGCTTTTAATTGCGACTATGATCTTTTACACATTTGGATGAAGGGATTCGTCTAGACTTTTGGTATAGTTTATAAGACCGCGACTGATCCTGAAAGGTAATGAATGGAAAAATAAGCATGTCGTAAAAAGAATAGAAAAAAGAATAAGATAATCATAGAATAAAGAATATTTCTAGTACTCATATACTCATAATAGAAAGAAATAAGAGAAAGAAAACGAGAATTTTTCTTTATTCTAACAATTTTGAAGTTCAGTAAAGTATTTCGGGTCTAGTGAATAAATGGATAGAGCCTTATGGCTCCAATTCGAGTAAGACAAAAAAGCAACGAGCTTACCTTCTTAATTTGAATGATTACCCGATCAAATTACTAAATATACGTTAAAAATAGATTAGTGCCTGATGTGGGAAGAGGTTCTCTTGTGAATTGTGAGTGGACCTTTGATTCTTTTTTTTATTAACCCTAATTATTCTTTCTTGTGGATTGGAGACGGATGTGTAGAAGAAATAGTATAGTGATAAAAAGAATAATTTCTTTTTTTATTTTCCAAAGTCAAAAGAGTGATTGGGTTGCAAAAATAAAAGATTTTTACCCCTTTTTCTTAATTCTTATTTTCTCTTTTCTTTCTGTTCTTGTTATTTTGCTTAGATTAACAAGGAAAAGAAAAAAGAAATTGGATATGATATAAAGGGAAAAATATCTGTAGATTGGACTCTCTGTCTCCGGGGTATATGGGGTATCTATTCGTTATTTGTTCTTACTTTTCTATAATCTTTTACTTCTTAATTTCTCATTCTGTTTTTTATATCACAGTACAGTATAACAGTATCTAGTATCTAAAAGTATGTATTCTTTAAAGTAAAACAATAGACAGCGCATAATATATAATAAGACTATACTATATTATCTTCTGAGAATTCTTTCTTAGAATAATAGAATCATAATATTCTTATTTCTATTTTATTATAGTTATAAGTTTTTTATTCTAAAATACTTTTTTAGTATCAGAGAAACAATATACTACATACAACATACGCCGTTCTGACCATATTGCACTATGTATCATTTCATAACACAAGAAGTGCCTCCCTTTTTTGGTTACATTAGAAATGTATTTAAATGACAAAATTACAAGGATATTTAGATTGAAAAGAGATAGATTTTGGCAACAAAACTTCCTATATCCGCTACTCCTTCAGGAGTATATTTATTCACTTGCTCATTATCATAGTTTCAATAGTTTGATTCTTTATGAACCTGTGGAAATTCTAGGTTTTGACAATAAATCTAGTTTAGTACTTGTGAAACGTTTAATTACTCGAATGTATCAACAGAAATCTTTGATTTCTTCGGTGAATGATTCTAACCAAAATTCATTTTGGGGGCACAAGAATTCTTTTTCTTCTCATTTTTCTTCTCAAATGGTATCAGAAGGTTTTGGAGTCATTCTGGAAATTCCATTCTCGTCGCGATTAGGATTTTCTCTTGAAGAAAAGAGAATACCAAAATATCAGAATTTACGATCTATTCATTCAATATTTCCCTTTTTAGAGGATAAATTATCACATTTAGATTATGTGTCAAATCTACTAATACCCCATCCCATCCATCTGGAAATCTTGGTTCAAATTCTTCAATGTTGGATCAAAGATGTTCCTTCTTTGCATTTCTTGCGATTGTTTTTCCACGAATATCATAATTTGACTAGTCTCATTACTTCAAATAAAACCATTTACGTCTTTTCAAAAAGAAAGAAAAGATTCTTTTG